TCGTCGCCGTAGTAAATAGGAGAGAAAATAGAATTTCTTTCTTCGTCTTTACAAAAAAAATAGGAGGAAGCTGTGACACGTTCACTAAAAAAAAATCCTTTTGTAGCGAATAATTTATTAAAAAAAATAAATAAGCTTAACACAAAAGCAGAAAAAGAAATAATAATAACCTGGTCCCGAGCATCTACCATTATACCCATAATGGTTGGCCATACAATTGCTATCCATAATGGAAAGGAACATTTACCTATTTATATAACAGATCGTATGGTAGGACACAAATTGGGAGAATTCGCACCTACTTTAAATTTCCGAGGACATGCAAAAAGCGATAATAGATCTCGTCGTTAAAAAACGTTTGTTTATGTATAAATGTATAATATTATTTATTAATTAAATAATAGAAATATAGATAGAAGATAGATATTTATCATTGATTAGTAGGAGGCGAACTTTATGACAACAGAAGTATACGCTTTAGGTCAACATATATCTATGTCTGCTCACAAAGCGCGAAGAGTTATTGATCAAATTCGTGGGCGTTCCTACGAAGAAACACTTATGATATTAGAACTCATGCCTTATCGAGCATGTTATCCCATTTTTAAATTAGTTTATTCTGCAGCAGCAAATGCTAGTTTCAATATGGGTTCAAATGAAGCAAATTTAGTCATTAGTAAAGCCGAAGTAAATCAAGGCACTATAGTGAAGAGATTAAAACCCCGAGCTCGAGGGCGTAGTTTTGCGATACAAAAACCTACCTGCCATATAACTATTGTAATGAAAGATATATCCTTAGGTGGATATATAGATACCGACTCTATTAAATGGTCACAAAAACCTAAATGGAAAAAAAAGGATACAACTATGTCGTATTATGATATGTATGGTAATGGGGGAACATGGGACAAAAAATAAATCCAATTGGTTTCAGACTTGGTACAACCCAAGGTCATCATTCCCTTTGGTTCGCACAACCAAAAAATTATTCTGAGGGTCTGCAAGAAGATCAAAAAATAAGAAATTATATAAAGAATTATGTACAAAAAAATATGAAAACATCTTCCGGCGTCGAGGGAATTGCACGTATAGAGATTCAAAAAAGAATCGATCTGATCCAAATCATAATCTATATGGGATTTCCAAAAATATTAATTGAAAGTCGACCCCGAGGAATCGAAGAATTACAGATGAATTTACAAAAAGAATTTAATTCTGTAAATAGAAAACTTAACATTGCTATCACACGAATTGAAAAGCCTTATGGAAACCCTAATATTCTTGCAGAATTTATAGCCGGCCAATTAAAAAATAGAGTTTCTTTTCGCAAAGCAATGAAAAAGGCTATAGAATTAACTGAACAAGCGGATACAAAAGGAATTCAAGTGCAAATTGCAGGACGTATCGACGGAAAAGAAATTGCGCGTGTTGAATGGATCAGAGAGGGCAGGGTTCCACTACAAACCATTCGAGCTAAAATTGATTATTGTTCCTATACAGTTCGAACAATCTATGGGGTATTAGGCATAAAAATTTGGATATTTATAGACGGGGAATAATAAACCTTTATTTTGCTTTACATTTTATCCAGCGATGAAAAAAAAAGATAAATTTGTTTATTCTTTTTCTTTTCTGTTAAATAAAAAAAGAACAATTATATTATAATTCTATAGGGTTTAATAAAAATTCAATTAATCTTTTGAAAAAATTGCTATGCTTAGTGTGTGACTCGTTGGTTTTTGAGGGTTAGTATAAAAAACCAGCCCCATAGTATAAACAAATAACTATAGAAGTAATAACCAACTCATCATTTCGTATTATCTGGATCCAAAGAACCAGTCAAGATATGATATATTCTTCATATTGTTGTAGCAACTGAAATCTTTTTTTTATTATTAAAAAAATCTGATCTGATTACTGATTATAAGTTGGCAATCGAAATAAAAAAGGGTATAGATAAATGGAAGGATGAGAGAAAGAAAGAAAAAGAATATTGATGATATAAAATTCCAATATGTAAGGTCTATGAGTCATCTCATAAAAAATCTGTGTAATAAAGCATCAATACGGATTCATCATTAAATGCATCTGCTCATCGAACAAAAAATAAAGAGCTTCGAGCCAATAAAGACTAAGAATATTGACTCAAGAACTAATAGCTCCATTGTAGAATTCAGACCTAACCATTAAGTAAGAAGCGATGGGAACGATGGAACCTGTGAATTCAAAAGATTCTAGTGAAAATGAATTCGAATGATTCATTGATCGGGATGGCGGAACCGGCCAGAGACCAATTCATCTATTCGGAAAAGTTATGAACTAATGATAGAACTGAAATAGAATAGAAATTGAAAGAGTAAATATTCGCCCGCGAAAACTTTATTTTCTTGGATTGAGAAATTTGTGTCAATCCAATATCCAATACGATTTGATAAAGAGTAAAACAAAAGAAAGATTCCTTTTAAAATTATAAAAATAAAATAGATAAATATAAGAAAAA